CGTAGCTTAACGTAAAGCATAGCACTGAAGATGCTAAGATGGGTTTGAAAGTAGCCCCGTTCTGCATAAAGGCATGGTCCCGACCTTTTTATCAGCTATTACTCAATTTACACATGCAAGTCTCCGCAATCCCGTGAGTATACCTCAAAACCTTTCCGGAAACGAGGACCCAGGCATCAGGCACAAACACTTAGCCCAAAACGCCTAGCCAAGCCACACCCCCAAGGGAATTCAGCAGTGGTAAATATTAAGCCATAAGTGAAAACTTGACTTAGTGAGAGCTAAAGGAGGGTCGTTAAACCTCGTGCCAGCAATCGCGGTTAAACGAGAGACCCCAGTTGATAATATTTTACGGCGTAAAGGGTGGTTAGGGATAAAACAAAATAAAGCCAAATGACCCCTTGGCTGTCATACGCTTCTAGACGTCCGAAGCCCTTAACACGAAAGTAGCTTTAACTAATATACCCGACCCCACGAAAGCTAAGAAACAAACTGGGATTAGATACCCCACTATGCTTAGCTATAAACTTAGATATTTATGGACATGAAATTCCGCCAGGGCACTACGAGCACCAGCTTAAAACCCAAAGGACCTGACGGTGTCTCAGACCCATCTAGAGGAGCCTGTTCTAGAACCGATACCCCCCGTTTAACCCTACCACTTCTAGTTGTTCCAGCCTATATACCGCCGTCGTCAGCTTACCCTGTGAAGGTAATAAAATTAAGCAAAATGAGCATAACCCAAAACGTCAGGTCGAGGTGTAGCGAATGATGTGGAAAGAAATGGGCTACATTTTCTACTATAGAATACTACGAATTTACACTATGAAACAGTGTTTGAAGGAGGATTTAGCAGTAAAAGGAAAATAGAATATTCCTTTGAATCCGGCTCTGAGACGCGTACACACCGCCCGTCGCTCTCCCCAATAAACGAATAAAAATAACTAATAATATAACACTAATTAAGGGGAGATAAGTCGTAACATGGTAAGTGTATTGGAAGATGCACTTGAACCAAACCCGGGGCATGGCCGAATAGTTAAGCATCTCACTTACACCGAGAAGCATATCCATGCAAACTGGATTACCCCGAGCCAAATAACTAGCTTAATTATAACATAAACTAACAATATAAATAATACCAGATAAACTAAACAACAAAAATTAAACCATTCTTTTATTTTAGTATGGGCGACAGAAACATTATTATAAAGCAATAGAAAAAGTACCGCAAGGGAAAGCTGAAAGAGAAATGAAATAATCCATACAAGCACCAAAAAGCAAAGACTAAACCTTGTACCTTTTGCATCATGATTTAGCAAGTATATTTAAGCAAAGAGAACTTTAGTTTAAAATCCCGAAACCAGGTGAGCTACCCCGAGACAGCCTACTTAGGGCAAACCCGTCTCTGTGGCAAAAGAGTGGAAAGAACTCCGGGTAGAGGTGACAGACCTACCGAACCTGGTGATAGCTGGTTGCCTAAGAAATAAATAAAAGTTTAGCCTTATTTACCTTAAATCAAATATTAAATTTAAGACTTAAAGAAAAACATAAGAGTTAATTAAAGGGGGTACAGCCCCTTTAATCAAGGACACAACCTTTTCAGGAGGATAAAGATCATAATATATAAAACACATACTACTAGTGGGCCTAAAAGCAGCCACCAAAACAGAAAGCGTTAAAGCTCGGACAAATAAAGTTTATTATACTGATAACAAATCTTAATCCCCTATTTAATATTAGGCCAATCTATATTAATATAGAAAAGACTATGCTAAAATGAGTAACAAGAAGGATACGCCCTTCTCCCCAGCACAAGTGTAAACCAAATCGGACTAACCATTGACAATTAACGAACTCAACCCAAGAGAGCAATGCAAATTATAAGACCAGGAAAAAATCCGCAACAAACTATCGTTAACCCCACACCGGAGTGCTACTAAAGGAAAGACTAAAAGAAAAGGAAGGAACTCGGCAAACATAAACCTCGCCTGTTTACCAAAAACATCGCCTCCCGCAATAAAATTAAATATAGGAGGTCCAACCTGCCCAGTGACTACAAGTTTAACGGCCGCGGTATCTTGACCGTGCAAAGGTAGCGCAATCACTTGTCTTTTAAATAAAGACCTGTATGAATGGTTAAACGAAGGCTTAACTGTCTCCCTTTTCAAGTCAGTGAAATTGATCTATCCGTGCAGAAGCGGGTATAATAATACAAGACGAGAAGACCCTTTGGAGCTTAAGGCATAAACTCAATCACGTCAAACAACTCAACAAAAAGTAACTATCATAAACCTTATGACAAATGAGACATCTGCCTTCGGTTGGGGCGACCACGGAGGAAAAAAAAGCCTCCGAGTGGAATGGGGTAATTCCCTAAACTAAGAGATACATCTCTAAGTCACAAAACATTTGACCATAATGATCCGGCTAACCATAGCCGATCAACGAACCAAGTTACCCTAGGGATAACAGCGCAATCCTCTCCCAGAGTCCATATCAAAAAGAGGGTTTACGACCTCGATGTTGGATCAGGACATCCTGATGGTGCAGCCGCTATTAAGGGTTCGTTTGTTCAACGATTAAAGTCCTACGCGATCTGAGTTCAGACCGGAGTAATCCAGGTCAGTTTCTATCTGTAAACGCTACTTTTCCTAGTACGAAAGGAATGGAAAAAGGGGGCCCATACCTAAGGCACGCCCCACTCCTAATTTATGAGAATAAATAAATTAATTAAAGGAAGGGCCAACAATCCCAACCGCCCCAGAGAAGGGCATACTGGGGTGGCAGAGCATGGTATGATTGCAAAAGACCTAAACCCTTTACACGGAGGTTCAAATCCTCCCCCCAGCTTATGCTAAACACCTTAATCACTAATTTAATTAACCCCTTAACCTACATCGTGCCCGTACTATTAGCAGTCGCCTTCCTCACCCTTGTTGAACGTAAAGTTTTAGGGCTTACACAACTACGAAAAGGACCAAATGTAGTAGGACCTTACGGATTACTACAACCCATCGCCGATGGTATCAAATTATTTATTAAAGAACCAGTACGCCCCTCAACATCATCCCCAACCCTATTTTTAATTACCCCCATGCTAGCACTAACATTAGCAATAACACTATGAGCACCTATTCCCTTACCACACCCAGTAATAGATCTTAACCTAGGAATTCTATTTGTCCTAGCCTTATCTAGCCTAGCTGTATATTCAATTTTAGGATCAGGCTGAGCATCAAATTCAAAATATGCATTAATTGGGGCCCTACGGGCCGTAGCACAAACAATCTCATATGAAGTAAGCCTTGGACTAATTATTATTTCAGTAATTATTCTCTCAGGAGGGTATACACTACAAACATTAAATATTTCACAAGAGGCCATTTGATTATTAGTTCCAATCTGACCACTAGCCGCAATATGATATATTTCAACATTAGCAGAAACAAACCGAGCACCCTTTGATCTTACAGAAGGAGAATCAGAGTTAGTATCCGGTTTCAATGTAGAATATGCAGGAGGGCCATTCGCATTATTTTTCCTAGCCGAATACGCCAACATTTTATTAATAAATACACTCTCAACTGTACTATTCTTAGGAGCCTCACACATTCCAAGTATTCCAGAACTTACCACAATGAATATTATAACTAAAAGCGCACTCCTATCCTTCTCATTCGTATGAGTACGAACCTCATTCCCACGGTTCCGATATGACCAATTAATACATTTAACCTGAAAAAATTTTCTTCCCCTTACACTAGCTTTTGTATTATTATATACTGCCCTACCAATTGCAATAGCAGGACTCCCCCCACAAATATAACCCAAGGAACTGTGCCCGAATGTTTAAGGACCACTTTGATAGAGTGATTAATAGGGGTCAAAGTCCCCTCAGTTCCTAAAAAAAGAGGAATCGAACCCCTACTTAGGAAGTCAAAGCTCCTAGTGCTTCCTTACACTATTCTTTAAGTCAGAGTCAGCTAAATAAGCTTTCGGGCCCATACCCCGAACATGATGGTTAAATACCTTCCCCCGACAATGAACCCAGTAGTATGAGCCTTACTCCTATCTAGCCTAGGACTTGGTACAACCCTTACCTTTGCCAGTTCCCATTGGCTACTAGCTTGAATAGGATTAGAACTCAACACCTTAGCTATTTTACCCTTAATAACACAACAACATCATCCCCGTGCAGCAGAAGCAGCCACAAAATATTTTATTACGCAAGCTGCAGCAGCAGCAATAATTTTATTTGCATGCACAATAAATGCATGAAAAACAGGACTATGAAACATTGATAATTTATTAGAACCCTTTGCTAACAATGTACTTATGATAGCCTTAGCACTAAAAACTGGAATTGCACCTATACACTTTTGAGTACCAGAAGTCATTCAAGGATTAGATTTAACAACAGGGTTATTCGTATTAACATGACAAAAACTTGCCCCATTCATCTTAATCATTCAAACAGCACAAAATATTAATCCTGAACTACTAACAGTGTTAGCAATTACATCCGCCACAGTAGGTGGATGAGGAGCACTTAATCAAACCCAACTACGAAAAATTATAGCCTACTCCTCAATTGCACACATAGGATGAATAATCGTTATTATTCAATATGCCCCCCAACTAGCACTAATCGCCCTATCAATTTATATTATTTTAACAGCCGCAACATTCTTAACATTAAAAACATTTATATCCACCAAAGTAAATATACTGTCAACCGCCTGATCAAAAAACCCAACCCTAATAACAGTAACTGCCCTAACATTGCTGTCACTAGGCGGACTACCCCCGCTCACAGGATTCATATCAAAATGATTAATTTTACTAGAGCTAACTAAACAAAACATATTTATTATCGCTACAATTATAGTTATAGCCAGCATAATTACCCTATATATTTACTTACGACTAATTTACATTTTAGCCCTAACTATTTTTCCAAATACAACCAACTCAACAACTCCCTGACGAACCAAAACTTCCCAAAAAACATTACCTTTAGCCATGTTTACTACAGCCGCTATTGGATTACTACCAATAACCCCTGCCGCCCTGATAATATTTTACTGAGAATTTAGGTTAATATTTAGACCAAAAGCCTTCAAAGCTTTAAGTAGAAGTAAAAATCTTCTAATTCTTGACTAAGACCTGCAAGATACTAACTCACATCCTCTGATTGCAAATCAAATACTTTAATTAAGCTAAGGCCTTACGAGATGGGAAGGCCTCGATCCTACAAAGTTTTAGTTAACAGCTAAACGCTTAAACCAGCGAGCATCCATCTACTTTTCCCGCCGCCTGCCTAAACAAGGCGGGAAAAGCCCCGGCAGGTATAAATCTGCTTCTCCGGGTTTGCAACCCGACATGTTTTACACTACAAGGCTGATAGGAAAAGGATTTAAACCTTTATAAGAGGATTTACAGTCCACTGCCTTACTTAGACCACCCTACCTGTGGCAATTACACGCTGATTCTTCTCTACCAATCACAAAGACATCGGCACCCTTTACCTTGTATTTGGTGCTTGAGCCGGAATAGTGGGAACCGCTTTAAGCCTTCTCATTCGAGCCGAACTTAGCCAACCTGGCTTATTTATGGGTAATGACCAAATTTATAATGTTGTCGTCACCGCCCATGCCTTCGTAATAATTTTCTTTATAGTTATACCTATCCTTATTGGAGGATTCGGAAACTGACTGGTACCCCTAATAATTGGAGCCCCAGACATAGCATTTCCTCGAATAAATAACATAAGCTTCTGATTACTACCCCCCTCATTTCTTCTGCTCTTAGCTTCTTCTGGGGTAGAAGCAGGAGTGGGAACGGGTTGAACAGTATACCCACCCCTTGCAACCGACTTAGCCCATAAAGGGGCATCCGTAGACCTAGCAATTTTCTCACTCCATATAGCAGGAATTTCATCAATTCTTGGAGCAATTAATTTTATTACTACAATTATTAACATAAAATCTCCAGCTATGTCCCAATATCAAACACCATTATTTGTTTGATCTGTTCTTGTAACTGCCGTCCTACTTCTTCTTTCACTACCCGTACTAGCTGCAGGAATTACAATACTCCTAACAGACCGAAACCTCAATACCACATTTTTTAATCCTGCAGGGGGAGGAGACCCTATTCTCTATCAACACCTATTCTGATTCTTTGGTCACCCAGAAGTCTACATTCTTATTCTCCCAGGGTTTGGAATTATTTCCCACGTCGTAGCATATTATTCAGGTAAAAAAGAACCATTTGGTTATATAGGTATAGTATGAGCTATGATAGCCATCGGGTTATTAGGATTTATTGTTTGAGCCCATCATATGTTTACCGTTGGCATGGATGTAGACACCCGTGCATACTTCACATCTGCAACAATAATCATCGCAATTCCAACAGGCGTTAAAGTATTTAGTTGACTAGCCACACTACATGGAGGGTCAATCAAGTGAGAAACCCCAATACTATGAGCCCTAGGATTTATTTTCTTATTTACAGTAGGTGGTTTAACAGGAATTGTCCTATCCAACTCATCACTTGACATTATTCTTCATGATACTTACTACGTAGTTGCTCACTTCCACTATGTTTTATCAATAGGCGCTGTATTTGCTATTATAGCAGCTTTTGTACACTGATTCCCACTATTAACTGGATTTACTCTTCACAGTACTTGAACAAAAATTCACTTTGGAATTATGTTTATTGGAGTAAATCTTACATTTTTCCCACAACACTTCTTAGGCTTAGCAGGTATACCACGACGATATTCAGACTACCCAGATGCTTATGCCTTATGAAATATAGTATCATCTATTGGATCATTAGTTTCTTTAGTAGCAGTAATTATATTCCTATTCATTTTATGAGAAGCATTTACCGCTAAACGAAAAATAACACACGTAGAATTAATAACAACAAATGTAGAATGACTTCATGGCTGCCCACCTCCTTACCACACATATGAAGAACCCCCATTTGTTCAAATCAAGTCAATTTAATGAGAAAGGAAGGAATTGAACCCCCATATGCTGGTTTCAAGCCAGCCACATACCCATTCTGTCACTTCCTTTTAGACATTAGTAAAATGTATTACACCACCTTGTCGAGGTGGATTTGTGGGTTACACCCCCGCATGTCTTAAATTATGGCACACCAAGCACAACTAGGTTTCCAAGATGCAGCATCACCGCTTATAGAAGAATTACTACATTTTCATGATCATGCATTAATAATTGTGTTCCTTATTAGTACTCTAGTATTATATATTATTATTGCAATAGTATCAACCAAACTTACCAATATATTTATTTTAGACTCCCAAGAAATCGAGATCGTATGAACTATTTTACCAGCCATCATTTTAGTATTCATCGCCTTACCATCTTTACGCATTCTTTATCTTATAGACGAAATTGATGAACCCCGCCTTACAATTAAAACAGTAGGAAATCAATGATTCTGAACATATGAATATACAGATTTTGAAAAAACAGACTTCAAATCTTTCATAACACCAACCAGTAAACTTTTACCAGGACAATTCCGACTTTTAGAAGTAGATCACCGAATAGTTATTCCAATAAATACCCCAATTCGTATATTAGTAACCGCCAAAGATGTACTACATTCCTGAGCTGTTCCAGCCCTAGGTGTAAAAGTAGATGCAGTGCCTGGCCGACTAAACCAAACCACCTTTACCGCCTCTCGTACAGGAACATATTTTGGACAATGCTCAGAAATTTGTGGAGCAAATCATAGCTTTATACCAATTGTAATTGAAGTAGTACCATTAGGCACCTTCGAAAACTGACTGTCACTTATTACAACCGCTGATTCGCTAGGAAGCTAAAAATTGGATAAAGCATTGGCCTTTTAAGCCAAAAACTGGTAATTACCGACTACCCCTAGTGAAATGCCACAATTAAACCCAGGCCCATGATTTTTATACCTAATCCTTTCCTGATTAACTTTCTTTATTGTTATAAATAAAGTTTCAAACCTCGTTTCACCAAACGAACTCAACCCGGTTATTACTGAAAAGATTAAAACCAAACCCTGAGACTGACCATGATAGCAAACTTCTTCGACCAATTTGCAAGCCCATCTTACTTAGGTATTCCATTATTTATAATTGCAATTATTGTACCATCCTTGTTATTCCCTACTCCCCCTCCCCGATGACTTAACAACCGTTTTACAACAACCCAAGTGTGACTTGTTAATCAATTTGCAAAACAACTAATATTACCATTAAATGAAAAAGCCCATAAATGAGCATTACTGCTCACCTCCGTATTTATGTACTTAATTACAATAAATTTATTAGGGCTATTACCGTATACCTTTACACCAACAACACAATTAGCACTTAATTTAGGATTTGCTGTGCCTTTATGATTTGCCACAGTACTAGTAGGAATACGAAATCAACCAACAATTTCCCTAGCACACTTATTACCAGAAGGCACACCAATTCCACTGATCCCAGTACTTATTATTATCGAAACAATTAGCCTAATTATTCGACCATTCGCCCTGGCTGTGCGTCTTACAGCCAATTTAACGGCAGGTCACCTTCTAATTCGACTTATTGCCGCAGCCGTAGTTGCCCTCTCAAAAGTATCAACTGCACTAGCAATTTTAACTGCCATTGTGCTCTCCCTACTTACAATTTTAGAATTTGCAGTAGCTATAATTCAAGCATATGTATTTGTACTCCTTCTAAGCCTCTATCTACAAGAAAACGTATAATGGCCCACCAAGCACATACCTACCACATAGTTGATTCAAGCCCATGACCCCTAACCGGAGCTATTGCTGCACTACTTATAACATCCGGCTTAGCAGTTTGATTTCATTTTAACTCAATAGTACTAATAACTTTAGGCTTAATACTACTTCTATTAACCATGTATCAATGATGACGTGATATTATTCGAGAAGGGACCTTCCAAGGCCACCATACGCCTTTAGTACAAAAAGGGTTACGATACGGAATAATTTTATTTATTACCTCTGAAGTATTTTTTTTCCTTGGATTCTTTTGAGCTTTTTACCACTCTAGCCTAGCACCTACTCCACAACTTGGAGGTTACTGACCACCCACAGGAATTACCCCACTAAACCCCTTCGAAGTACCACTCCTTAATACAGCCGTACTATTAGCATCAGGAGTTACAGTAACATGAACCCACCACAGCATTATAGAAGGTGATCGTAAACAAACTATTCAATCCCTGATATTAACTATCTTATTAGGACTTTACTTTACTGCACTACAAGCCATAGAATACTATGAAGCACCTTTTACAATTGCAGACGGAGTTTATGGCTCAACATTTTTTGTAGCTACGGGATTCCACGGACTACATGTCATTATTGGATCAACATTTTTAATAGTATGCCTTCTCCGACAAGTTCAATATCACTTCACATCAGAACACCATTTCGGCTTTGAAGCCGCTGCCTGATACTGACACTTCGTTGACGTAGTGTGATTATTCCTTTACGTCTCTATCTACTGATGAGGCTCATAATATTTCTAGTATTAAAGTTAGTACAAATGACTTCCAATCATTTAGCCTTGGTTAAAACCCAAGGAAATATAATGAAATTAATTATTATTTTATTAATTACAACATTACTGTCCTTAATTTTAACAATTGTGTCCTTCTGATTACCCCAAATAAACCCAGACGCAGAAAAACTCTCCCCTTACGAATGTGGATTTGACCCATTAGGATCCGCCCGTCTTCCATTTTCACTACGTTTCTTTCTAGTAGCTATTTTATTTCTACTATTTGATCTAGAAATTGCCCTACTTCTTCCTCTTCCATGAGGAGATCAACTAGACAACCCTATTAATACATTTTTTTGGGCCACAGCAGTTCTAATTCTATTAACCCTCGGATTTATTTATGAATGAACTCAAGGAGGACTAGAATGAGCTGAATGGGGAATTAGTCCAGAATAAGACTCTGGCTTCGACCCAGAAGACCGTGGGGTGGTACCACGATTCCCGTATGACACCCGTACATTTTAGCTTTAACTCAACATTTATCTTAGGATTAATAGGACTAGCATTTCACCGAACTCATCTACTTTCCGCACTTTTATGCTTAGAAGGAATAATATTATCACTATTTATTGCATTAACCTTATGAGCATTACAATTTGAATCCACAGCCTTTTTAACATCCCCCTTATTATTATTAGCTTTCTCCGCCTGTGAAGCTAGTGCTGGCCTAGCACTACTAGTAGCTACAGCCCGCACTCACGGAACTGATCTGCTACAAAACCTTAACCTTTTACAATGTTAAAAGTACTAATTCCTACAATCATATTATTCCCAACAATTTGATTAATTTCCCCAAAATGACTATGAACCGCCTCAACCGCTCATAGCCTTCTAATTGCCTTAATTAGTTTAACCTGACTAAAATGAACATCTGAAACCGGGTGAGCCCTGACAAATATATATTTAGCCACAGACCCCTTGTCAACGCCACTGCTAGTTCTTACATGCTGATTACTCCCACTTTTAATCTTGGCTAGCCAAAATCACATTAAACCAGAACCAATTAAACGACAACGCTCCTATATTATACTACTTATTTCGCTACAAACCTTTTTAATTATAGCATTTGGAGCTACAGAAATTATTATATTTTATATTATGTTTGAAGCTACACTCATCCCAACCCTAATTATTATTACCCGATGAGGTAACCAAACTGAACGACTAAACGCGGGCACCTACTTTTTATTTTATACTTTAATAGGGTCCCTCCCCCTTCTAATCGCCCTACTCTTCTTACAAAACTCTACAGGAACCTTATCAATATTAGTATTACAATATGTACAACCTCTACAACTAAACTCCTTAGGACATATAGTCTGATGAGCCGCTTGCTTAATCGCTTTTCTAGTAAAAATGCCACTTTATGGTGTCCACTTATGACTACCAAAAGCACATGTAGAAGCCCCAGTAGCAGGGTCTATAGTACTAGCAGCAGTTTTACTAAAACTAGGCGGATATGGCATAATACGTATAATAATTATACTTGACCCCCTGTCAAAAGAATTAGTATACCCGTTTATTATTTTAGCCCTCTGAGGACTCATTATAACAGGCTCCATTTGCTTACGACAAACAGACCTAAAATCATTAATTGCTTACTCATCTGTAAGTCATATAGGATTAGTAGCAGGAGGGATCTTAATTCAAACCCCATGAGGATTTTCAGGGGCAATTATTCTAATAATTGCCCACGGACTAGTATCATCCGCACTATTTTGTTTAGCAAATACAGCATATGAACGAACCCACACCCGAACAATGATTCTAGCTCGAGGATTACAAATAATTTTTCCCCTAACAACAGTCTGATGATTTATTGCCAATCTAGCCAATCTAGCACTCCCCCCACTTCCTAACCTAATAGGCGAACTCATAATTATTACAACATTATTTAGCTGATCTTCATGAACAATTCTATTAACCGGTTTAGGCACCCTAATTACAGCTGGGTATTCCCTATATATGTTCCTCGTAACTCAACGAGGAATAACACCAACTCACATTATAGGCCTACAACCATATCACACTCGAGAACATCTACTGATAATCTTGCACCTATTACCAATTATTCTTTTAGTAATAAAACCAGAGATTATGTGAGGGTGATGTCATTGTAAATATAGTATAACAAAAATATATCAAACTGTGGATCTGAAGCTGAGAGTGAGAATCCCTCTATTTACCAAGACAGAACAGAAAACAGTAAGTACTGCTAATCCTTACATTCCGAGGTTAAAATCCACGGCTGTCTTAAGCTTCTAAAAAATAATAGCTTATTTGTTGGTCTTAGGAACCAAAAACCCTTGGTGCAAATCCAAGTAGAAGTTTAATGATATTTATTATCCACTCATCCCTTTTACTAATCTTTTTTTTACTGATTTGACCCTTACTAATAACTCTTACCCCAAATCAACAAAAATATAACATAGCAAAGACAACGAAGACCACCATCAACTATGCATTCTTCATTAGCCTTATACCCTTATTAACTTTTCTTAACCTAAAAACAGAAGGAATTATTACAAACTGACAATGAATAAATACCCAAACATTCAACATCAATATCAGCTTTAAATTTGACCATTATTCATTAATCTTTATTCCAATTGCTCTATATGTTACCTGATCAATTCTAGAATTTGCACTCTGATATATGAACTCCGACCCAAACGTTGATCAATTCTTCAAATATTTATTAATATTCCTAGTAGCCATAATTATTTTAGTTACAGCAAACAACATATTCCAATTATTTATTGGATGAGAAGGCGTAGGAATTATATCATTCTTACTAATTGGATGGTGACATGGACGAGCAGACGCTAATACAGCAGCCCTCCAAGCTGTTATTTATAACCGAGTAGGGGATATCGGATTAATTTTAGCCATAGCTTGACTTGCAATAAACCTTAATTCCTGAGAAATTCAACAAATCTTCTTCCTATCAGAAGACCTTAATATAACAATACCCCTAATAGGGCTATTACTGGCAGCAACAGGAAAATCAGCCCAATTTGGGCTTCACCCTTGACTTCCTTCAGCCATGGAAGGCCCTACGCCAGTCTCTGCCCTATTACACTCAAGCACAATAGTTGTCGCAGGTATTTTTCTATTAATTCGTCTCCATCCTATTTTTGAAGCCAACCAAGTAGCCTTAACCATATGTCTATGTCTAGGAGCATTAACCTCTTTATTTACAGCCACTTGTGCCCTCACCCAAAATGATATCAAAAAAGTTGTTGCTTTCTCAACATCAAGTCAACTCGGCCTAATAATGGTTACAATTGGACTAAATCAACCCCAACTAGCATTCCTCCACATCTGCACTCACGCTTTCTTTAAAGCCATATTATTTTTATGTTCCGGATCAATCATTCATAGTCTAAATGATGAGCAAGATATCCGAAAAATAGGAGGCCTATTTAATATTATACCCGCCACCTCAACCTACTTCACAATTGGCAGCCTAGCCCTTACAGGAACTCCATTTCTAGCAGGATTCTTCTCAAAAGACGCAATTATTGAAGCCCTAAACACCTCATACTTAAACGCCTGAGCCCTAACCTTAACATTAATTGCTACCTCATTCACTGCAGTCTATAGCTTCCGATTAATCTATTTCGTAACCATAGGGACTCCACGATTCCTACCCCTATTATTAATTAACGAAAACAGCCCCCTAGTAATTAACTCTATTAAACGACTTGCCTGAGGAAGTATCATTGCAGGGTTCATCATTACACAAAATTTCTTACCAATAAAAACACCAGTTATAACGATACCAATTATTATAAAAACAACAGCCCTCCTCATAACAATTATTGGCCTATTAACAGCCATAGAATTATCTAATTTAACAAATAAACAAGAAAATATTATTACAACTACCAAAATACATAACTTTTCAAATTTATTAGGATTCTTCCCAACAATTGTACATCATCTTATACCAAAACTTAAACTCACTATAGGACAATCAGTTGCTACACAACTTGACAAAACATGATTGGAAGATACTGGACCAAAAAATCTAGTAATAACACAAATAATTATAGCCAAAATCACAAATGACATCTCCCGAGGTATAATTAAAACATACTTAACTATCTTCCTTCTAACCCTAACTTTAGCAATCACACCAACCCTTACTTAAACCGCACGAATACTTCCACGACCCAAACCACGAGTAAGCTCTAAAACAATTAATAAAGTTAATAATAATATTCAAGCACAAATCACTAACATCACTCCCCCAAACGAGTATATTACAGCTACACCACTTACATCACCACGCAAGACAGAAAACTCCTTTAATCCATCTACAACCACCCAAGCACCTTCGTATCAATTTTCTCAAAAAATCCCAGCCGCTAAATTAACTCCTAATAAGTAAATCAATACATAACTTAAAACAAAACGACTACCCCAAGCCTTAGGAAAAGGCTCAGCAGCCAAGGCTGCTGAGTAGGCAAATACCACAAGTATTCCGCCCAAATAAATTAAAAAAAAGATTAACGATAAAAAAGAACCCCCATGACCAACTAAAACCCCACACCCAACTCCAGCCGCAACTACTAAACCAAAAGCAGCAAAATAAGGAGCGGGATTAGAAGCAACAGCAACTAAGCCAATAATTAAAGCTATTAATGATATAAGTATAAAATAAGTCATAATTCCTGCTCAGACTTTAACTGAGACCAATGACGTGAAGAACCACCGTTGTATTCAACTACAAGAATTACTAATGGCAGCCCTACGAAAATCACAACCTGTAATCAAAAATGCTAACACAGCATTAATTGATTTACCAACCCCAAGCAGTATTTCCTTATGATGAAATTTAGGATCCCTCCTAGGACTATGTCTGGCTACCCAAATTCTAACAGGCCTATTTTTAGCCATACACTATACTTCTGACATTTCAATCGCATTCTCATCAGTAGTACATATTTGGCGAGATGTTGATCACGGCTGACTTGTCCGTAACGTTCATGCTAACGGAGCATCACTCTTCTTCATCTGTCTTTATTTACATATTGCCCGAGGCCTATACTATGGGTCTTATATTTACTTTAAAACCTGAAATATTGGAGTAATTCTATTACTACTAGTTATAGTATCAGCCTTCGTAGGATATGTACTTCCATGAGGACAAATATCCTTTTGAGGAGCCACAGTAATTACAAATCTCCTATCCGCTGTACCTTATGTAGGAGACATGTTAGTTAACTGAATTTGAGGAGGATTTTCAGTAGACAACGCAACGCTTACACGATTCTTCGCATTCCACTTTATTATACCATTTATCGCTGCCGCTCTTACTACTATACACCTCATCTTTTTACATGAAACAGGATCTAATAACCCAATAGGTTTATTATCAACCACAGACAAAATTTCATTCCACCCCTATTTCTCATACAAAGACCTTATTGGCTTTGCCATCGTAATTTCAGCTCTTTTATCCCTAGTGTCATTTTCCCCAAACCTTTTAGGAGACCCAGAAAACTTCACCCCAGCCAATCCTCTAGTCACACCCCCACATATTAAACCAGAATGATATTTCCTATTCGCTTACGCTATTTTACGATCAATCCCTAACAAACTGGGAGGTGTCTTAGCATTACTATTTTCAATTCTAGTTTTACTAGTTGTTCCGCTAGTACATACCTCAAAATATCAAGGACTAACATTCCGCCCAATCGGTCAATGCCTATTTTGACTCCTAGCAGCAGACATAATTATTTTAAACTGAATTGGAGGAATACCAGTAGAACACCCTTGTGTCGTTGGCCAAATCGCATCCCTTTTATACTTTATACTTTTCCTTATTTTTCTACCAGCAGCCGGACTACTAGAAAACAAAAAATCAAATTAACCCGCCCTAGTAGCTTAACCTAACAAAGCATCGGTCTTGTAATCCGAAGATCGGAAGTTAAACCCCTCCCTAGCGCCCAGAAAAAAGAGATTTTAACTCTCACCTCTAGCACCCAAAGCTAGAATTCTGCGCTAAACTATTTTCTGCGGCATTATACATATGTATAAATTTACATGCAATCATGCCCCAACGCATGATATGTATTTATTACATAATATGCATATATTACATATATGGTTTAGTACATACATATGTATTAATACCATTAACCTATCTAGACCATAAAGCAAGTATTAAAAACTAAGATATACATAAGCATATAATTAAGACTCAGGAATAAATTATTTTAACCTTGAAAAATTTATTAACCCCCCTAAAAAGTCGACCTCACATTCCTCCTTGAATAAACAACTAAGATTTATATTAAAACATCTTATGTAGTAAGAGATCACCAACTGAATTGTTTAAAGGTATATCATGCATGATAAGGTCAGGGGACAAAAATCGTGGGGGTCGCACAGAATGGACTATTACTGGCATCTGGTTCCTATTTCAGGTACATAAAATGCTAATTTCCCCCTTCGTTTAATTATACAGGCATTGATTAATGGTGTAGTATTTATGTCTCGTTACCCACCAAGCCGAGCGTTCTTTTATATGCATTTCGTATTTTTTTCTGGTTTCCATTCATTTTGCATTTCAGAGTGCAAGCGACAATGTTAGATTAAGGTTGAACATATTCCTTGAATGTGACGATGCAGTTTTATTATCGAAGACATAATTTAAGAGTTACATCTAACTATATCAGGTGCATAATATACACATGATTAGTTCAACTATTACTGATATCTATGCCCCCCCTTTTGGTTCCCGCGCGTCAAACCCCCCTACCCCCCTACACTCGAGGCAGTCCTGTTATTCCTTGTCAAACCCCTAAACCAAGGAGGACCCAAGAATGTGTGAGCCAAAAAAGTTGAAATAAATTGGCATCAAAATTTTCCATATATAGATGCACATTTTATCTCTCAAAAAATTTTTCTAAAAATAAAAATTAACATTAAATATTTTAATATATCAACAGCCTA